AGAAAAAAAGGATCTCTTCCAATTTGAAAAACCGGTTATAAATATTCTTTTCGACCCTAACCAATGGAAACGTCCCTTAAGGTATATAAAAAACGATCAATTTGAAGAGGCTGTAAGAACTGAAATGTCACAATATTTTTTTTATACATGTCAAAGTGATGGAAAAGAAAGAATAGCTTTTACGTACCCCCCGAGTTTGGCAACTTTTTTGGAAATGATGCAAAGAAAGACATCTCTGTTCCCAAAGGAAAAAGTCCCCTCTAATGAATTTTTTAATCATTGGAGTTATAACAATGAACATAAACAGAAAAATATAAGAAAACTTTTTATAAATAGAGTAAAAACTCTCGATAAAAATTTAGCTCAAACTCTCATTAACGAATCCATTGTTCTGAATGTACTCGAAAAAAGAACTCGGTTGTGTAATGATAAGACTAAAAAAGAATATTTACCCCAAATATATGATCCTTTCATAAATGGACCCTATCGTGGACGAATCAAAAAATTGGTTTCACTTTCAATTAAAAAGGAAATTTCTAGAAAAAATTCTATAGAAAAGTTTTTGATAAATAAGATTCATAGTATCCTTTTGATTATTAATCGCCTAGAATTTGAACAGAAACCAAATTCATTTGATACAAAAGCATGCGCAAAGCAAATGGATTATTTATTGAACTTAATCAATGAATTTGCTGTAAAATCAACATCAAGTTTAAATTTTAAAAGACCTTTTATAGTTCCTGAACATGAACAAGTAAGAATTGATTCAGAAGATAGAATAAAAGTTTTAAAATTTTTATTTGATGCAGATAGAACTCTTCCAAACGAGAAAACGATAAAAAAAAAATCTATTGCATTAAAAGAAATACATAAAAAAATCCCTCGCTGGTCATACAAATTAATTGCTGATTGGGAACAAGAGGACGGAGAAACCGAGGAGGGTGAGATAGAGAATCATCAGATTCGCTCAAGAAAAGCAAAAAGTGTAGTTATTTTTACTGATAACCAAGAGAATACTGATACTTATAGTAATACCCAAGAAACTAATGATACTGATCAAACAGACGAAGTTGCTTTGATACGTTATTCACAACAATCAGATTTTCGTCGAGACCTAATCAAAGGCTCTATACGTGCTCAAAGACGTAAAATCGTTACTTGGAAATTCTTTGAGGCAGACGTGCATTCCCCCCTCTTTTTAGACCGAATAAACAAATCCCCTTTTTTTTCTTTTGATATTTCCGAACGTATAAACCGAATTTTTAGAAATGGTATGTGGACAAACACAGAACTCAAAATTTCGGATTCTAAAAAGAAAACCACAGAAGAAAGTGAGAAAAAAAAGGAAGAAGATAAAAAAGAAGAAGCCAAAAGAAAGGAGAAAGTACGTATAGAAATAGCGGAAGCCTGGGATAGTATTTTACTTGCTCAAGTAATAAGAGGTTTTTTATTAGTAACCCAATCGATTCTTAGAAAATATATTATATTGCCTTCATTGATAATATTTAAAAATATCGTCCGTATGCTATTATTTCAATTTCCTGAATGGTCCGAAGATTTTAAGGATTGGAATCGAGAAATGTATGTTAAATGCACCTATAATGGCGTTCAATTATCAGAAAAAGAATTTCCAAAAGATTGGTTAACAGACGGTATTCAGATTAAGATCCTATTTCCTTTTCGTCTGAAACCTTGGCATAGATCGAATCCACGAGCCCCTTATAACGATCCAATGAAAAAGAAAGATTCAAAAAATGATTCTTGTTTTTTAACAATTTTTGGAATGGGAGCAGAATTCCCTTTTGATTCTTCCAGAAAACAAGAATCATTTTTTGAACCCATTTTTAAAGAACTCAAAAGAAAAATTAGAAAATTGAAAAAGAAATGTTTTCTAATTCTAAAAATTTTTAAAGAAAAAACAAAATTGTTTCTAAATGTTTCAAAAGAAATAAAAAAATGGGTCATTAAAAGGATTCTTTTTTTAAAAGAAATAAAAAAAGAACTATCAAAAATAAATCCAATTCTATTATTTGGATTGAGAAAAAGAAAAGTATATGAATTGAGTAAAACTAAAAAAGATTTGATAATAAGTAATCTGATGATTCCTGAATCGTCCATTGAAACTATACCATCGTCCATTGAAACTATACCTCGGAATTGGACAAATTATTCGTTGACAGAAAAAAAAATGCAGGATCTAACTGATAGAACAAACACGATCATAAATCAAATAGAAAAAATTACAAATGAAAAAAAGGGCGGATTTAGAATTCCGGATCGAAATATTAGTTTTAACAAAATAAGTGATGATAATAAAAGGTTGAAAGCACAAAAAAATATTTGGCAGATATTAAAAAGAAAAAATGCTCGACTAATACGCAAATCACATTATTTTCTAAAATTTTTCATTGAAAGGATATACATAGATATCTTTCTGTGGATCATTAATATTCCTAGGATCAATACACAACCATTTCGTGACTCAATAAAAAAAATTATTAATAAATACATTACCGATAATGAAACAAATCAAGAAAAAATGGATAAAAAAAATCAAAGTTTAATTCATTTTATTTCGACTATAAAAAAGGAACTATATAATACTAATATTAGTAAAAAAAATTCAAATACTTTTTGTGACTTATCCTACTTTTCACAAGCCTATGTATTTTACAAACTGTCACAAACCCAATTTGTCAATTTGGATTTTTATAAGTTAAAATCTGTCTTGCAATATAATGGAGCAGCTCCTTTTATTAAGAATGAAATAAGGGGTTATTTTGTTGGAACACAAGAACTTTTTCTTTCTCAATTGAGACATAAGAATTGTCAGAATTCTGGAATAAATCAATGGACAAATTGGTTAAGGAATCATTATCAATATGATATATCTCACATTAGATGGTCTAGACTAGTACCACAAAAATGGCGAAATAGATTCAATCACCATTATATGAATAAAAATAAGGATTTAAGTAACTCATCTAAAAAAACGAAATTTATTCACTACGAAAAACTAAAAAGTTTTGAAAAGGCTTCATTACTGAATGAAAAAGAGAATTTTAAAAAACAATATAAATATGATCGGTTAGCATATAAATCTATTAATTCTGAAAATACGAAGTACTCATCAATTTATGAATTGTCATTACACGTAAAAAACAACCAAGAAGTTTTTTCGAACTCCAACACAAATAAACTAAAATCTTTTTATATGATGGAAGGTATTCCTATTATCCCTATCAATAATGATCGAGTACAACATGATATTACAGATATGGATAAAAATCTGGATAGAAAATATTTTGATTGGAGAATCATCCATTTTTGTCTTAGAAAGAAAATCAATATTGAAGCTTGGATCAATATTGATACTGACCCAAACAGTAATAAAAAATGTACTAAGGATAAACTTAATGATTATTCAATAATTGATAAACTGAATAAGCAAAATTTTTTTGATCTCACAATTCATCAAGATCAAGAAATCTATTTATCTAATCAAAAAAAAATTTTGGATTGGATGGGAATGAATGAAGAAATATTAAACCGCCCCATATCAAATCTTGAACGTTGGTTCTTCTCCGAATTTTTGATACTTTATAATTTGTATAAAACTAAACCGTGGGTTATACCAAAAAAATTACTTCTTTTAGATTCTAATATAAATGAAAACGTTACTGATATTGAAAACAAAAGCATTGCTAGAAATAAAAAAAAAGATCTTTTTATATCCTCCAATGAAAAAAAATCTCTTGAATTAAAAAAACGAAATAAAGAGCAAAAAGAATCAGCGGACCAAGCAAACCTTGAATCTGCTCTTTCAAACCAAGAAAAAGATGTTGAAGAAGATTATACGGACTCGGAGATGAAAAAACAAAAAAATAAAAAACAATACAAGAACAATACAAAAGCGGAGTTTGATTTCTTACTAAAAAGGTATTTTCATTTTCAATTGCGATGGGATGATATTTTAAATAAAAAAATAATCAATAACATCAAAGTATATTGTCTCCTGCTTAGACTGATAAATCCAAGAGAAATAACTATATCCTCTATTCAAAGAGGAGAAATGAGTCTTGATATTCTGGTGATTCAGAAAAATTTAACTCTTACGGAATTCATCAAAAGAGGAATTTTGATTATTGAACCAATTCGTCTATCTATAAAAAATGATGGGAAATTTATTATGTATCAAACCATTGGTATTTCATCGGTTCATCAAAGTAAACACAAAATGAATCAAAAATACAGAGAAAAAACCCATATTGATAAGAATTCTGATGAAGTCATTACCAAATATAAAAAGATGACTGGAAATAGAGATAAAAATCATTATGATTTGTTTGTTCCTGAAAATATTTTATCACCTAGACTTCGGAGAGAATTTAGAATTCTAATTTGTTTCAATTCTAGGAATAGAAATGATATGCATAAAAATTCAGCATTAGGGAATGGGAATAAGGTAAACAGTCAAGTTTTGGATAAAAACAAAGGATATAAAAAGAAACTTATTAACTTAAAGTTATTTCTATGGCCAAATTATCGATTAGAAGATTTAGCTTGTATGAATCGGTATTGGTTTGATAGCAATAACGGCAGTCGTTTCGGTATGGTAAGGATACATATGTATCCGCGATTGATAATCCATTACTAGTAAATTTTTGCTATCTTTCCCATAACACAGCGGGTCTATGACGACAAAGAGGTGCGCACATTCAATGTCTTAGATTCTATTCTGATACATGATACTAATTCAATAACATATCAATTCGATCTAGAAATGAATCAATAAAATCGTCTGATTTTAGGACTAAGTTTTTATCGTTTTGGAGGATGGAAAACAACCATCCTTTTGTATACCTTTGTATACTGTGATACCTTTTCAAATTTTGAAATTAAAATAGGATTGATTTAATTTGATTTAATAAAAGTCGAAATTAGACCGAAATTAAGATTATTCTCTATACCAAACTAAACCAAGTGCCATTATTATTACTGATCAATAAAAATATCTATCAATCAAAATATTTTAAAACTTAAAAAAAGAAGGGGGGTTCGTTTTATGGTAAAAAATCCATTCATCTCAGTTATTTCACAAGAAGAAAAAGAAGAAAATAGGGGTTCTGTTGAATTTCAAATATTTAGTTTCACCAATAGGATACGAAGACTTACTTCCCATTTACAATTACACAAAAAAGACTATTTATCTCAGAGAGGTCTACGTAAAATTCTGGGAAAACGCCAACGCCTACTATCTTATTTGTCAAAGAAAAATAGAATAGGTTATAAAGAATTGATTAATCGGTTGGATATTCGTGAATCAAAAACTCGTTAATTTGAAGAAGCATTTTGAATTATTTGATTTATTAGATCGTGAATTTGAATGAACTTTTTTTCGTTTTCAGCAATTCAATTCATGAAAGAGTGAATTAAGGAAAAACCTATGAATATACCAGCTACAAGAAAAGACCTGATGGTAGTCAGTATGGGTCCCCACCATCCATCAATGCATGGTGTTCTTCGACTTATCATTACTCTAGATGGTGAAGATGTTATTGACTGTGAACCAATATTGGGTTATTTACACCGAGGGATGGAAAAAATTGCGGAAAACCGAACAATTATACAATATTTGCCTTATGTAACACGTTGGGATTATTTAGCTACTATGTTCACAGAAGCAATAACAGTAAATGGACCGGAACAGCTGGGAAATATTCAAGTACCTAAAAGAGCCAGCTATATAAGAATAATTATGTTGGAGTTGAGTCGTATAGCTTCTCATCTGTTATGGCTCGGCCCTTTTATGGCGGATATTGGTGCACAGACTCCTTTTTTCTATATTTTCAGAGAAAGAGAATTAGTATATGATCTATTCGAAGCTGCCACCGGTATGAGAATGATGCATAATTATTTTCGGATCGGAGGGGTGGCGGCTGATCTCCCTTATGGCTGGATAGATAAATGTTTGGATTTCTGCGATTATTTTTTAATAAGGGTTGCTGAATATCAACAACTTATTACACGCAATCCTATTTTTTTAGAACGAGTCGAGGGGGTAGGCATTATTGGTCGAGAGGAAGTAATAAACTGGGGTTTATCAGGACCAATGCTGCGAGCGTCCGGAATACAATGGGACCTTCGTAAAGTTGATCAGTATGAGTGTTATGACGAATTTGATTGGGAAGTACAGTGGCAAAAAGAAGGGGATTCATTGGCTCGTTATCTAGTCCGAATTGGTGAAATGGTGGAATCTGTAAAAATTATTCAACAGGCTCTCGAAGGAATTCCGGGGGGACCATATGAGAATTTAGAAATCCGCTACTTTGATAGAGAAAGGAATCCAGAATGGAATGATTTTGAATATCGCTTTATTAGTAAAAAACCTTCTCCTACATTTGAATTGCCGAAACAAGAACTTTATGTGCGAGTCGAAGCTCCAAAAGGCGAATTGGGGATTTTTCTGATAGGGGATCGGAGTGGTTTTCCTTGGAGATGGAAAATTCGACCGCCGGGTTTTATCAATTTGCAAATTCTTCCTCAGTTAGTTAAAAGAATGAAATTGGCTGATATTATGACAATACTAGGTAGTATAGATATCATTATGGGAGAAGTTGATCGTTGAAATGATAATTGATACACTAGATACACTAGAATTACAAGAGATCGATTATTTTTCTAGATTGGAATTTTTAAAGGGGGTCTATGGAATTATATGGTTACTTATTCCTATTTTGACTCTTGTATTGGGAATCACAATAGGCGTACTGGTAATTGTATGGTTAGAAAGAGAAATATCCGCGGGACTACAACAACGTATTGGACCTGAATACGCCGGCCCTTTGGGAGTTCTTCAAGCTCTAGCAGATGGGACAAAACTTCTTTTCAAAGAAAATCTTTTTCCATCTAGAGGGGATACTCGTTTATTCAGTATCGGTCCATCCATAGCAGTTATATCCATTTTACTAACCTATTTAGTAGTTCCATTTGGGTATCGCCTTGTTTTATCGGATCTCAATATTGGTGTTTTTTTATGGATTGCCATTTCAAGTATTGCTCCCATTGGACTTCTTATGTCAGGATACGGGTCAAATAATAAATATTCCTTTCTAGGTGGTCTACGAGCTGCTGCTCAATCAATTAGTTATGAAATACCATTAACTTTATGTGTGTTATCAATATCTCTACGTGCGATTCGTTGATATATAGACATAAACCTTTCTCTATTCCTCCTTTCGAGGAAAACGGTGGAATGAATTGAGTAGGGTTAGAGATCTTCATTTTTTTTTATTCATTATTCAGATTGAAAAATTCAATAAAATAGTTATATTGAGTGAAAGAAAACAGCTTATATATATTATATAATTTAGAATATATAAATTCGCAGTAAAAATATTGAGTCTCATTTTCCATGTATAAGAGTTAAAGAGTTAAGCGAAAATAAACATAAACATAAGAAATCGTTTACCCCAAGATTGGTCGATTAGTCATCCTGACTTGAAGCGGGCTCAAAAGATCCACCGTATTGATTTTTCACTATCATTTGTATGGATTAACATACATGTATTATCATAACGGAGGGTTGAACAAAAACGAGTGGATGGTTAGAAACACCAAGATATGTAACGGATTTGTAATGGAAATGGAAATTATGTAAATTATCCAAAAAGGGCTTTTTTACATAATATACAAACAACGAATACTAATTGGGGCTTAAAGTTAGTAGAAATTATTAGGAAGTACTCCCCAAGACACTATTCCAATCCAGAGTATGCTCCTATCCACCGATGAAATACATAACTATTGGGAACGAAAAAATCCTTTATTTTGTAAGCCCTCTTTTTTTAAGAAATAGAAAGAAGAATAGGAACGAAAAAAAAAAAAGATAAAGAAACCCAATTCCAATAAAAAAATATATCTTTTTTATCCTTTTCCATATTCGTATTCTATATTCATATATATATATAGAATATATATCATAATTCATGAATTAATATGGAATTTTTTTTCGTAAGTAAAAATGACGGGTTAATTATGTTAGTTATATTTCTACAAGAAGTATTTTATTGAAGAATTAAGTTATTACTCAACAAAGAAGAATTAAAATTTTTTAAAGAAGGGGTGAGATCAATTCAGAAGTACTTTGTTTTTTTTTATTATTATTTTATTATTAATTTTTTTAATTATTAAAATAACAATTATTTAAAACTAATAATTATAACAGACAGAATTCTATTGGTCTAATTTTGGACCGTCCAATAAGATTTGACCTTATCCATCCTACAAATGTATCAAGATAAAATAATACTTACCTGGTCCTTAGATTTATTTATGGCCTTTAAGGAGCCGTATGAGATGAAAATCTCATGTACGGTTCTGTAATAGCGATGGTAACAGTGATGGTATCACCGACTATGATTATCTAATAGTTCAAGTACAATTGATATAGTTGAGGCGCAATCAAAATATGGTTTTGGGGGGTGGAATTTATGGCGTCAGCCTATAGGGTTTATCATTTTTCTCATCTCTTCCCTAGCAGAATGTGAGAGATTACCTTTTGATTTACCAGAAGCAGAAGAAGAATTAGTAGCAGGTTATCAAACCGAATACTCGGGTATAAAATTTGGTTTATTTTATGTTGCTTCTTATCTAAACCTATTAGTTTCTTCATTATTTGTAACAGTTCTTTACTTGGGAGGATGGAATATATCTATTCCAGACATATATGTTTCTGAGTTTTTTGAAATAAATAAATTGGGTGGAGTCTTTGAAGCGACGATTGGTATCTTTATTACATTAACTAAAACTTATTTGTTCTTGTTCATTCCTATCACAACAAGATGGACTTTGCCGAGGCTAAGAATGGACCAACTATTAAATCTTGGATGGAAATTTCTTTTACCGATCTCTCTCGGTAATCTATTATTAACAACTTCTTCCCAACTCTTTTCGCTGTAAAGGAATATTCTATATTCATAATTTGTCTCAAACAAGAGAAATAAACAAACATAAAATTATTCATATATATATATATTCACGATATGTTTTCTATGGTAACTGGGTTCATGAATTATGGTCAACAAACAGTACGGGCTGCAAGGTACATCGGTCAAGGTTTCATGATTACTTTATCTCACGCAAATCGTTTACCCGTAACTATTCAATATCCGTATGAAAAATTAATCACCGCGGAACGTTTCCGTGGTCGAATTCATTTTGAATTTGATAAATGTATTGCTTGTGAAGTATGTGTTCGTGTATGTCCTATAGATCTACCCGTTGTTGATTGGAAATTGGAAACAGATATTCGAAAGAAACGATTACTAAATTACAGTATTGATTTCGGAATCTGTATATTTTGTGGTAATTGTGTTGAGTATTGTCCAACAAATTGTTTATCAATGACTGAAGAATATGAACTTTCTACTTATGATCGTCATGAATTAAATTATAATCAAATTGCTTTAGGTCGTTTACCAATGTCAGTAGTTGACGATTATACAATTCGAACAATTTTTAATTCACCTCAAATAAAAAATAAGTAAATCTCTTGATTCAAGAATAAATTCTAATTACTTTAACAATACTAAAGTTCAGTTTTGATTTTTTTATTTAAAAGAAATAAAGGTTCTTTCGTTTTGTTTGGTCAATAACTAGAAATGAAATTCCAACTATTAATTGGTTGATTAAGAAGCGAGTCTTTATTTTGATTGAAAATCTATTAATTAATATATCTGTATATATTTCGAAATAAAAAATTTCGGATTAGACCTATTCCTTCAGATAAAGAATAAAATTAACCCAATAATTGTACCTACATTTAGTCCCATTTCTTAGGATTTAATTAGGAATTTTTCAAAAATTATTAAAAAAAAAAATTCTGGTCGGGTCTCAATAAAGTCATGAAAAACATTTAGATTTATTTATCTCTTATTTTACATATAATGGATTTGCCTGGACCAATACATGACTTTCTTTTAGTCTTTCTGGGATTGGGTCTTATACTAGGCGGTATAGGTGTGGTATTATTTACCAACGCCATTTATTCTGCCTTTTCATTGGGGCTGGTTCTTGTTTGTATATCCTTATTTTATATTCTATTAAACTCCTATTTTGTAGCTGCTGCACAACTTCTTATTTACGTGGGAGCTATAAATGTTTTAATTGTATTTGCTGTGATGTTTATGAATGGTTCAGAAGATTACAAAGATTTTAATCTTTGGACTGTTGGGGATGGGATTACTTTGCCTGTTTGTACAAGTATTTTTGTTTTACTAATGATTAGTATTACGGATACGTCATGGTACGGGATTATTTGGACTGCAAGATCAAACCAGATTATAGAGCAAGATTTGATAAGTAATAGTCAACAAATTGGAATTCATTTATCAACAGATTTTTTTCTTCCATTTGAATTCATTTCGATAATTCTTTTAGTCGCTTTAATAGGCGCAATTGCGGTAGCGCGCCAGTAATAAATCTCTAGAATTTCCAACAGTAATCAAAATTCAACTCTGTTCTGTGTTATTACATTTTTTTATCTTCCATTTTTAAATTGGTTATGTTATGTCTAAAAGTCAAAATAAAAACTCTTTTATTTAATCTATTACTAATACAATATATTTATTTTACAATATATTTATTTGTTCCACACTTTACTTTATATTCTAGTCAATTGAATCTGTTGAATTGTTATTCAGTTCATATTGAAATGAATCAAAATTGATAAGGAGTTAGTCAATGATGCTCGAGCATGTACTTGTTTTGAGTGCCTACTTATTTTCTATCGGTATCTATGGATTGATCACAAGCCGAAATATGGTTAGAGCCCTTATGTGTCTTGAACTTATACTGAATGCGGTTAATATAAATTTCGTAACATTTTCTGATTTTTTTGATAGCCGGCAATTAAAAGGAAATATTTTCTCAATTTTTGTTATAGCTATTGCCGCCGCTGAAGCAGCTATTGGACCGGCCATTGTTTCGTCAATTTATCGTAACAGAAAATCAACTCGTATCAATCAATCGAATTTGTTGAATAAGTAGTATTAATCATAGAAATTACAATATGCATAAATTCTAATTAACATGACCATACATTAAATCTAATCCATATTTTAGAAAATGTAAGAAATCAAAGTATCTTGGTTCTATCGTCTGGGTCGATCCAGAAGTAGATTGCTTCCAAATTTCTGGTAAATTATTGATTCATCTGGTGTATAAATATATGATTCATTTCCAAGTTTACTAGATCGAAAATTTCTGACGTTTAAAAATTTATAGATCCAATGTCACATTCAGTAAAGATTTATGATACGTGTATAGGGTGTACTCAATGTGTGCGAGCCTGCCCAACTGATGTATTAGAAATGATACCTTGGGACGGATGTAAAGCTAAGCAAATAGCTTCTGCTCCAAGAACAGAGGACTGTGTCGGTTGTAAGAGATGTGAATCTGCCTGTCCAACGGATTTCTTGAGTGTTCGCGTTTATTTATGGCATGAAACAACTCGAAGTATGGGTCTAGCTTATTAATACGTTTCAGAAAACCCTACTCGAATCCATTTGATTTTTTTACCTTTACCGACAAAAACCCGCGCTCAAAATATATTTATTTCGAGCACGGGTTTTTCTGGTCCAAGTTTATTTTGTTTTTACTATGAATAATTTTCCTTGGTTAACCCTAGTTGTAGTTTTGCCAATATCCGCGGGTTCCTTAATTTTCTTTCTTCCTCATAGAGGAAATAAGGTAATAAGGTGGTATACTATATGTATATGTATAGTAGAACTCCTTCTAACAACCTATGCATTCGGTTATCGTTTCCAATTGGATGATCCGTTAATGCAACTAACGGAGAATTATAAATGGATCAATTATTTTGATTTTTACTGGAGATTGGGAATAGATGGAATTTCTATAGGACCCATTTTACTGACAGGCTTTATCACAACTTTAGCTACTTTAGCGGCTTGGCCCGTTACTCGAGATTCACGACTATTCCATTTCCTAATGTTAGCAATGTATAGCGGTCAAATAGGACTATTTTCTTCTCAAGACCTTTTACTTTTTTTCATCATGTGGGAGTTAGAATTAATTCCCGTTTATCTACTTCTATCCATGTGGGGTGGAAAGAAACGTTTGTATTCAGCTACAAAATTTATTTTGTACACTGCTGGAGGTTCAGTTTTTTTATTAATAGGAGTTCTGGGTATTGGTTTATACGGCTCCAATGAACCGACATTAAATTTTGAAACATCAGCTAATCAATCGTATCCTGTAGCACTGGAAATAATATTTTATATTGGATTTCTTATTGCTTTTGCTGTCAAATCACCGATCATACCCCTACACACATGGTTACCAGACACCCATGGAGAGGCACATTATAGTACTTGTATGCTTTTAGCCGGAATCTTATTAAAAATGGGAGCGTATGGGTTGGTTCGGATCAATATGGAATTATTACCCCATGCCCATTCTGTATTTTCTCCCTGGTTGATGATAGTAGGCACAATTCAAATTATCTATGCAGCTTTAACATCTCCCGGTCAGCGTAATTTAAAAAAAAGAATAGCCTATTCTTCTGTATCTCATATGGGTTTCATAATTATAGGAATTGGTTCTATAAGCGATACAGGGCTCAACGGGGCCATTTTACAAATAATTTCTCACGGATTTATTGGCGCTGCACTTTTTTTCTTGGCCGGAACGAGTTATGATAGAATACGACTTGTTTACCTCGACGAAATGGGCGGAATGGCCGTCTCAATTCCAAAAATATTCACGACTTTCAGTATCTTATCAATGGCTTCGCTTGCATTACCGGGCATGAGCGGTTTTGTTGCCGAATTGGTAGTTTTTTTTGGAATACTTACTAGCCAAAAATATCTTTTAATAACAAAAATCTTAATTACTTTTGTAATGGCAATTGGAATGATATTAACTCCTATTTATTCATTATCTATGTTACGCCAGATGTTCTATGGATACAAGCTTTTTAATGTCCCCAAAAACTCTTATTTTTTTGATTCTGGGCCGCGCGAGTTATTTATTTCGATTTCGATCCTTTTACCGGTAATAGGTATTGGTATTTATCCCGATTTCGTTTTCTCATTATCAGTTGACAAGGTCGAAGCTATTCTATCAAATTTTTTTTATAGATAGTTTTTGTCAATAAACAAAAAAAAAAATACGATGATTTTAAAAATCGTTCATTGTCCAAAAAAAGTCTTTTTCAGCTTTTAAGTTAAATAAAAAAATTGGAATTCTATTATAAAAATATAACCAGATATTTTGACATTTTGAGAACCATTTGAATCAAGTAATGGAAATGGAATGATTCAAATGGTTCTTGATGGTTGATATAAGGGTTTCATATCTATATGTATGCTGCCCTAGGCTTCTCGTTGTCAAGTACTTTAAATTCAATTAGATTCAATTAGATGGTAATGTAAATGAACCATAACTATGCAACCCTATTCCTAATAGATTAACCCCAAAATAACATATCCAAATTATAAGAAAGCCCATTGAGGCCACAATTGCAGAATTTTGAGTTTCATAATTTTTATTTGTTCGAATATGTAAATAAATCGCAAATATGGTCCAAGTAATAAATGCCCAAGTTTCCTTTGGATCCCAATTCCAATAGGATCCCCATGCTTCATTAGCCCATACTGCTCCCGAAAGAATACCTATGGTTAAAAGGATAAATCCTAAACTAATAATACGATAACTCCATCGATCCAATTGTTGAATTAATTGATATCTGTAATAATTCTGAGAAGAAATCAAAGAAGTGTTTTTTAACATATTGTTTCTTTCATTCACGTATTGAATCTCACCAAAGGCAAATTGCTCAGTTAACAAATTCTTGCTTTTACTAAAAACCCTTATGGATTTTCGAAATGTAATGACTAGAAGAGCTAGTGATAATAATGATCCACACAAAAGAGCTGCATAGCTCAACACCATCATACTTACGTGCATCATTAACCAATGCGATTGGAGAGCCGGTACTAATATTGCAGATTGATGCATTTCATTTAAAAGACCTGAAGTAGCGAAACCCTGGGTAAAAATAACACTTGGCGCCGTTATTGCGCTTAAATGGTTTTTATGTTTTTTAAAATACGGAATCATATGAATAATGGAAAAACCCCACGACAGAAAAATTAATGATTCATATAAATTGCTTAATGGTAAATGCCCAAAATAAATCCAACGAATAACTAATAATCCTGTTATGCAGAAAAAAGTAGCTATCATGCCCTTTTCTGATGAATCATATAGTCCTACGATTTCATCGACAAATAAAGTTATCAAATGAATTGTAATTACAATTGAAATGGTCGAAAAGGATATATGAGTTAATATACGCTCTAAAGTTGAAACTATCATAAAATTTATTAAAGGGGTTCTCAATTATAGGAATTGAAATAGGGAATTGAATTCATTATAGGGCTTACTCTTTTAGAAAAAGCCATGCCGCTACTCGGACTCGAACCGAGATGCTCTAGCACTGCTTCCTAAGAGCAGCGTGTCTACCGATTTCACCATAGCGGCTTATTCAAAATCATAATAACCTATTTTTATTCAATCGTCGAGATTGGGAGGGTTAATTCAATATTTTTTTAGGAAATATTCAAATCGATGACTAAAAATTTGTTTCAAAATCAGGCATTTAATCTAAACGTTTTCTTGAATAATATTAATAATCTTATCTTTGAATAATATTAATAATCTTATCTTTGAATAATATTAATAATCTTATCTTTTGTTTATTAGTTATTTTTATTTTAGAGTATCCTTTTTTTAAGTTAACTAACAACGGGATTTTTCATTTTTTAGTTTATTACTTTTTTATTACTTTACTTTATTTAATTTATGGTCTCCTGAAAATAAAAGGAACATTTGTAACGAGATAATTTTGCCATGGCTCGAACTAAAAAATAACAAAATGAATTCCATTCTCTAATAGCAATAACAATATAAAAT